TGTTGTTTAGTTGGTTTTGTTGAAGAATTAGTAAAAACTGCAGTTATCCAAGCGTCAGAATTTATTGTTATATCATTACATAACTTTGCTAAAGTAACACCTAATGTATCTTGTTTAGTTACGCGAAACGTTATAAAATCACATTCCTCAAATCGGTCGATTATAGTTTGTGCTTTCAACAATTCGTTTCCTGTCAACGGTTCTCTATAATCTAACAAATCTTTTTTTATACGGTAAATTAGATTCGTGTCTCGTAAATCCTCTGAAGCTTGAGAATCTACTACACTGGGTTCTGAAGATCTATGACGTACTTCAAGTTTTAAAAGAAAACTGTTTTTGTTTAAAGGAGGTCGTCTTGCAGCAGTAATAATAGATTTTCTTAAATAATTTTTAAATGATATACAATTATTTTTACTAATTTTGGGAAAACAAGCTGTTGAAATTTCTTGTCGTTGAATTGGCTCATTTGTTCGCGCTGTAGAAAAACCACTGGTAAGACTACTTGCAGAATTGGCAGCTTTAGCAATTTTTGTTTTACAACAAAAAAAAACAGTTACAACTAAAAAAGTAAATTGGCAAAAAGTAGAAATGCCTTTTTTGAGTTTGTTAGGTATAAGTGAGCATAATAAATAATAAAAAAATAGATGTTTTTATTGAACACGGATCGAGCGAAGCAGTCTAGCCTGCTACTTCTAACCCAGCCTTCGATTTTTAACTGATCCATTTAGAAATAGACTCAGTTAAAAATCGAAGGCTGGGTTAGCAAATTTAACTTAATTTTGGGTATTTAAATTAATAAGCTTAATAAGCTAAACCCATACTTCTAGTTGTTTCAGAGCCTAAATACACACGAACACTTAAAAAATCAGTAGGACAAGCTGATTCACAACGTTTGCAACCAACACAATCTTCTGTACGCGGAGCAGATGCAATTTGACTTGCTTTACAACCATCCCACGGAACCATTTCTAAAACATCAGTTGGACAAGCACGTACACATTGAGTACAACCAATACAAGTATCGTAAATTTTAACAGCATGAGACATAAAAGAACTCCAAATAAAATTATGAAGTAAGATTGACTTTTGATTTAATAATATAATTTTTTTTTGTTAAAAGCAAATAAAAGCAAATTTTAAATTACTTATTTAATAATTGGACAAGTATTGTCAGTTTTTTTTTTATTGTTTTTATTTTTGCTATTAAATTACTAATTACTAAGCAAAAAAACTTAAAAAAAAACAAAACTGGTTTTAGAAACTAAAAAACGTAAATTTTAGTTTTAATAGAATTTAAGATAGAAAAGTAGTACAAAATTTATTACATTCGCATTCACTATTTTCACTCAGCTACTGTTTTCAGGAAAGCTACAAAAAAAACGCACTACGACTAGTTTTTCGTTGACAGAAGGTTTTACCCACGAAGTGGGTTGGGCTGAGTGAAAAAAATTGTCGCTTCTACTTCTAGCGAAGTAAGGAAAACTGAAGAATGCTCTAACCTAACTCAATCTCTGCATGGTCTTTCTCAAAATAGGTTTTAAAATAAATCTATTTCGGCAAACCTTTCTACTTCTAACCCTGCAAAACGAAGGACTAGTCGTTTTGCTGGGTAAAGACAAAGTTTAGTTAGAAGCAGGCAAGATTAGAAACTCAGGTTTCACGAAATAAATTCTTATTTCCAGTAAGACACAGGTAACTGTTTCGAAATAGATGATAAATAATTCATCAGTTATAAATCGACAGACTAGTCTAACGAAGTAATTATTACAGGTGAATTCCTATTTCGCATAGTTTTTAAATTTAAAAATATTAATGTATTAGGTTTATTAGCTTCCAACTTTAAAAGCTTCTATAAAAAATCCTAACATAACTCCTATTTTTAAAAGATTTATATTTTTCAAAAAAAGTTTTTTTTCTTGAAGCAATAATTTATTATTAAACAATTTGTAAAAAAAATTATTCGCTAAAAATAGTTCTTTAGAAACTGAATATTCTGAATTTTTTAAATTATTTTTTGGTAACAAGAAAACCATCTGTTTTTTAGATGTATAATTAAAAAAATTAATACATTCAATTATAATTAGCAAAAATGCAATAATAAACCCATCCCAAATAATAAATTGTCGTAAAAAAGTTAGAAAACTACCAAATAAATTTCCAAGTAAAAAACCAAAAAATAAAAAAAAAAGGCCTAATGAAATAGTAGTGTTATAAACAAAGAAACTTTTTTTTATCTTAATTAGTAATTGTTTAAAAATTATTAAAAGGCGAGTATTTAAATTCATACAATTAAATGTTTATTTGATTATTAACTTTTTAATTTTATATTTTTTTAATACTAATGCTAATTAGTATTTTCAATAGTATATCTGTATTTTTTACAAATTCAAATGCTTCTAATTTACTACTGTTTCTATTTCCCAAAGGGAAAGAGCAATCGACTAGTTAACTAAGCTTTGCTCAGTAAAACGATTTATAAGTAAATTAGATGATTAACAGATAGCAATGCTGCGGAACAAACGAAGTTTGTTCCAAACCTGTTGATGGGTAAACTAAAATTCTTATTTCGAGAAACAGATAGATATTTTTTAAATTTATATTATTTGTATAATAAAAAAATCAAATCGGAAAGGGAGGGATTCGAACCCTCGGTAGTTTTGACACTACGTCGGTTTTCAAAACCGATGCATTGAACCGCTCTGCCACCTTTCCTTCACATACTAAAGTATGCAAAGTAATGCTTTGCATTCCTTATGAAAACAAAAATTTTTTCTTCAAAAAATTAAAAGTATTCTGACTATTTAAAATGTTTTCAAAAACTCATTTGTGGAAAGAATTTTATGAATTAAATCAAAATAGTAAAATTGAATAATTAAAACTTTTAAACTATTTTTTTTATTATAACAATAATGTTTAATAGTTGCAAGTATTAAATTTTAGCAAACATTTAAATTTTTACTGAAAATAAAAGCGGGTAACGCGATTCGAACGCGCGACATCCTCCTTGGCAAGGAGATGCTCTACCACTGAGCTATACCCGCAAACAAATTGCTTTATACAAAATTATATTATCAAATTTTTTTATTAATTGCAAATAATTTTTTTTTATAAATGTTATTTTTTAAATATTGAATATTTATATAATAAAATATATAATTTCTATTATATAAAAGTTTTAAGGGGTTGTAGTTCAATTGGTTAGAGCACCGCCCTGTCAAGGCGGAAGTTGCGGGTTCGAGTCCCGTCAATCTCGAAAAAAATTAAAGGCAAATTTAGTTTTATTTTGTTTCGCAAATGTTTACTCAGTTTCAGCGAAAAATTTGTCGCAGAGACTGGGTTAAACCATGAAAACAGGCTACTAAAATAAATAAATTTAGAACCTGGCAAAAAATGATTATAATCAATTTAAAATTTAAAAAGTGAAATGCCTAATTCAGCCTTTGTTTTTATAAGCGAAGCTCCTGCTTGCTTCGCCGGTAAAGAGCTAGGTCTTTACCTTATCCCTAGCAAAAAACTTATCCTAGGGAATTAGATTGTCAGCGAAGCAGCGCTGTAAGTAAAGGCTGACTGTTTCTAAATAGATTGCGAAATAGATTTGTATTTCGAAACCGATTTCGGAAAACATCAATTTGAGAATTTATTCGCCTTGGCTTGCAGTTTTTACATAAAGTATTAATAAAAATGAAGTGGGAATAATAATAAATAATGCTGTTGCAATTAATCCAAGAATATTTACTTCCATATTAACGTTCCTTTGCTATTTGATAAAATTAGTATACACCGCTTTCTGGTTTTTCAAAACTATTTTTAAAATTTATTTAAAAAATGTGCTATTAATTTAAAAATAGCTTATTGATAATTTTTTTATAATAACTAATTAAATTATTAATTGAAAAGTTAATATTTTACGCAAAATGAAAATGCTTTTTAATTTTTCAGCTCTGCATAATCTTTTTTTAACCTAGTGTCTGTCAACGAAGTAGATAATTCACTTTGTGAATAAAGGTTTGAAATAAAAAAAATTTTTATTTCTAAAACTTGTCTAACTGGGCGAAGCTTAAATAAATCGACAAGCTAGTTGATTTATAACTGCGACTAGTTGTTCGTTGATAAAGGTAAAGACAGGCTGCGATTATATTTTTCAATTAAAAATAAAAAATCACTTAAAAACCATATTTACTTTGAAAACACAGTTTTAGAAATCGATAAAACTAACAATTTTAATCAATTGTTAAATGGTTAAAAGTTTTTAAGCATTTTTTAAAAGAAATAATTACTCTATTTAATTATTTAGAAATTTGCGTACATTTTATATTTCTAAATTTAAAAGTAATTATTGCTGTTATATTTTGCACAAATAAGCTTTTAACAATTCAAATTTATTTTGAATTGAGTTGAAGGCTATGTCTTCAAATATTCATCAAAAAGTAAATCTATTATACTTTGTAATAGTATAAATTTGATCTTCTACTTTTTATTTTACACAACAAGTACTTTAAATTTCAAGTTTTTATATAAATTTAATTTATAAAATATATACTTAGTTGTTTTATTTATTGTTAAATTTTTAGCAAAGTTTATAAAAATCTTTACATTTATTTTACAAACTTTGTTAGCATAATTCTTCATAAAAACAGCCTAGTTTTTACCCAGCTTCAGCTAAAAAAAAAACAAAACTAGATAAAAAACAAAAAGTTGTCCATTTATTGACAAAAAACTCTAATTACAGTTTTAAATAAACTGTATTAATTTACCCTTCTAGTATTATGAAAATTAAATAGAATTCCAACAACAATTGCTGCGCTAGTCGTAGTAATTCACCAGTTATAAATCGACTAGTTTGTCGATTTATTACAGGTGAATTCATTTGTTTTTAGCTAACTATATTGCAAGTAAAAAAAATACTTAAAAATAGGTGATTAGTTCTCTGAAATGGATAATAAAAACAAAAACGAGGATATTTAATTTTTTAATTTGAGAGGTTTCGTTTCACTACTTATTTATATTAATAATAAATCTCTCCAGGTAGGACTTGAACCTACGACCAATCGGTTAACAGCCGATCGCTCTACCACTGAGCTACTGAAGATATAATATATTATTATTATATATAATAAAAAAGTTGTAAATATCCAATTTAAAGTTTTAATTTTATTTTTTATTAATCAGAATAAAAACTTGTCGGTTAGAAAAAACTAAAACGAGTATTTCTGCTTTTATAGATATTTACTCTAAAAAACTGGTTAAATATAAAAGCAGAAAATTCATTAAAATAAACTGGGCAGCAAAGCAGCCCAGTCACTGCTATTGTTATTACCTAGCGACAAGTTTTTAGCTAGGTTAGAAATAGGTGAATTCCTCTTTCGAAACAGTTATGAGCAAAGCAGTGGTAACTGTTTCGAAATATTTCTATTTACCATTGCTTCGCTAGTAAATAGAAACAGTTCGTGAAATCGAAAATTTATAAAAACTTTTTCTCTTTTATCAACGAAGTAGAAGAGCTTTGATTCTATTTACAACTGAGCAAAGCTTAAATAAATCGACAAGCTAGTTGATTTATAACTACGACTAGTTTGTCGTTGATAAAGCCAGTGGCTGGGTTTCTAAGTAGAAACACTGCAAAACGACTAGTCTTTCGTTTTGCTGGGTAAGGATGAATAGCAATTCGCTAGAATAATAAACTGTCCTTCACATACTAAAGTATGCAAAGTAATGCTTTGCATTCCTTTAAAATTTGGCTAATTAAAAGCAACTCAAAATAAAAATGTAATAAAAATTATAGAGCTTTACCTAATTGAAAAACTAAGTTTAAGTCAAAACAAAATATTTTAATATGTTATTTTTATAAAATTAATTAAAGATTAGACCCTAAAAAAAATTCTTGCACTTTTTGAAATACACCTTTATAAGGAGTTGTTAAATCAATAAAATAATCTTGTTTACCAATTAAACGACGAGCTGCATTTTCAAAAGCAATACCAGATAATGTTAATTTTTTTTTTAAAACCAATGGTTCACCACGATTAGTTGAAATAATAACATTATTATCTTCTGGTATAGCTCCTAATAAAGGAATTCCCAGCATTTCTTGAACATCACGAACTGACATCATATCATTTCGTTGTATCATATCTGGTCGAACTCTATTGACTAATAATTTTACATTATAGATACCATTTGCTTCTAAAAGTCCGGCTACTCGATCCGCATCTCGAATAGCAGTAATTTCTGGAGTAGTCACAATCACAGCTTCTTCGGCAGGAGAAATGGCATTAATAAAACCAACGTCAATGCCAGCTGGACAATCAATTAAAATAAAATGATATCCTAAAAAACAAATAGATTTTATTAAATTTTCCATATTTTTTCTAGTCACATTATATCTTTGTCGATTTTTAGATATAGATAATAATGATAAATTTTTCCATCGTTTATCTCTAATTAAAGCTTGGTCTAATCGACATTGACCTTCTAAAATATCCATGGCAGTATATAAAATTCTATTTTCTAAACCTAATAGTAAATCTAAATTTCTTAAACCAATATCTGCATCTATTAAAGCTACTTTATAACCTAATCTTGCTATAGACATACCTAAATTAGCAGTAGCTGTTGTTTTTCCAACTCCTCCTTTTCCAGATGTTATAACAATAACTCTGGATTCAATAAGGGTAGAATTGTCTACCAATGTTTCGGGTTTTGATTGCGAAGTTTCATCATATGCTTTTGTTACAAGTTTTTTTTTAAATAGAAGCACATTTGAATTTAATCTAGAAGTTTCTGTTAAGTTTTGGCATGATCTAATATTTTTATAACGTAATGGTTGTGAAAAAAATGAAATTTTAGTTGTTGAAAATGAATACGAATTCAAATAATTTGTTAATTTATTGTTCATGTTTAAAAAAATAATTTTTTTAATAACCTAAAAAACAAAATTCCATTATAAAAGCTTAAAAATTTATTTTCAGATTTAAAACGGGCGAGGAGGGATTCGAACCCCCGACACCGTGGTTCGTAGCCACGTGCTCTAGTCCACTGAGCTACACACCCTTTTGATATATAGAATAATATATTAATTTAAGGAAAGGAGCAACAAATACTTGTTTTTACATTTTAGTTATGTAATTGCGTAGTCAATTTATTTTAGTGTCACAAAATAGGTTTCTATTTACCAAAGGTAAATAGAAATGTTAGCTTTTTTTATTTTAAGTTTAGAGTATATTATCAAATAATATAAAGTGTTTAAAAATCATTCCAGTTTTACAAATGCTTATGTAGTATATTTAGGTTTAGTCATTATTTCATTGAGAAACCACTGGCAGCCTTGCTTATAATCTAGGTAATAGATAATAGGTAATAGGCGGGAGGAAAAGTTTAGTAAATAAACCTTTTGCCGCTTCTTATATGTAAAAGTACACATTTGCCAAAGTATAATTAGTATAAAAATTTATTTTAAAATCAAAAACTTTTAATAAATAAAAACTAAAACATATATTTTTATATTATAAAATTTATTTATAATTATTCTTTAGCTTTTAGTTTTTAAATTTTTTATTTAAAAAATTAAAGTAATTGCATCCAAAAATTTGGATAAAAAACACATTTAACTCAAACTATTTTACTTTTTGAATTGATTAATAATTAATATTAATTGATTTTGGTTTATAACCCAGCCTCTGTCTTTATCAACGAAGTAGAAGAGCTTCGCTCAGTTAGAAGTAGCGCTGAAGCTGGGTTTCTAAGTAGAAACACTGCAAAACGACTAGTCTTTCGTTTTGCTGGGTAAAGATAGATGATTTTTATCATACAAAAGAGCAACTATTAAAAAGTTGATTAAGGAGTGAACTAATGAAACTAGCAGTATATGGTAAGGGTGGAATAGGAAAATCAACTACAAGTTGCAATATCTCTATTGCATTAGCCCGACGGGGAAAAAAAGTATTACAAATTGGTTGTGATCCAAAACATGATAGTACGTTTACTTTAACCGGATTTTTAATTCCGACCATTATTGATACATTGCAAGCTAAAGATTATCATTATGAAGATGTTTGGCCAGAAGATGTTATTTATCAAGGTTATGGTGGAGTAGATTGTGTAGAAGCTGGTGGTCCCCCAGCGGGAGCTGGTTGCGGAGGATATGTAGTAGGCGAAACTGTAAAATTATTAAAAGAATTAAACGCATTTTATGAGTATGATGTAATTCTTTTTGATGTGTTAGGTGATGTTGTTTGTGGGGGTTTTGCTGCGCCCTTAAATTATGCAGATTATTGCATAATTATTACTGATAATGGATTTGACGCATTATTTGCAGCTAACCGAATTGTTGCTTCGGTACGGGAAAAAGCTCGTACTCACCCCCTTCGAGTAGCTGGTTTAGTTGGGAATCGAACATCAAAAAGAGATTTAATTGATAAATATGTTGAAGTGTGTCCAATGCCAGTTTTAGAGGTATTACCTTTAATTGAAGATATTAGAGTCTCGCGAGTTAAAGGAAAAACATTATTTGAAATGGCAGAAGCAGAATCTGCATTAACATATGTTTGTGATTTTTATTTAAATATTGCTGACCAACTTTTGTCACAACCAGAAGGAGTTGTTCCAAATGAGTTAGGAGATCGGGAATTATTTAGTTTATTATCTGATTTTTATTTAAATCCACAAGAAAATAATGATCATACAAACGAAAGTCTTGATTTTTTAATGGTTTAAATTTTTATTAATTCGAAACCCTATTTTATTTTGAATTTTGAATTCAAAATAACAATCACGGCTATATTGCCACTATAATAAGCTAAAATTTTATTAAATAAATAGATTTTCTTTCACTTACCTTTTTAGATAGTAAAAGTTTTGATTTTTTGTTTTTCTGTTATAAAAACAAAAGCGACAATTTTTTTCTAATAACTGTTTCGAAATAAAAATTTATTTCGTGAAACTACGAACTAAACAAATAATCATTTTATTTCTTTAATTCCATCAACAGGTTTCTATTTACTGAAAGTAAATAGCCATCGACAATCTTTCTTTATTCACTTATTCACTTTATGAATAAGTGAATTAGACAAACTAGTCGTAGAAAGCTGCGGAACAAACGAAGTTTGTTCCAAACCTGTTAATCATCTAATTTACTTATAAATCGTTTTACTGAGCAAAGCTCAGTTAACTAGTCGATTGCTCTTTCCCTTTGGGAAATAGAAACAGTAGTAAATTAGAAGCATTTATAACTTAATTTGTGCAGGTTTCACGAAATAGAGGAATTCACCTGTACTGTTTCTCGAAATAGATTCCTATTTCGAGTAATCTTCGATTTATAACTGATGAATTAGAATCCATCTATTTCGAAACATTTACTTTCAGTAAATAGTAAAAAACTAAATTTAAAAAAATTATCATTTAGTTTATTTATCAAAAAAAAATAAACTATTTCCCCTATTTACTTTCAGTAAATAGAAACCTGCTTTTACCATGCTTCTATTTCTAACCCTGCAAAACGAAGGACTAGTCGTTTTGCTGGGTAAAGACGAAGTAAAGTAAAAGCAAGGTTAGAGCATTCGTCAATTTTTCAACGAAGTAAAAGCAACAATCTTTTTGTTGAAAACAGTGTTTACCTTGTCAGCGAAAAACTTGTCGCAGGCAAGGTTTCTAACCCACGAAGTGGGTTAGCAAGTCAAAATATAAAAAATTTATATAATTTATAATTGTAGGAATCTAAAATATGGTCGAAATAGAATCTGAAACTCTTACTTTTGAATGTGAAACTGGTAATTACCACACTTTTTGTCCAATTAGCTGCGTAGCTTGGTTATACCAAAAAATTGAAGATAGTTTTTTTTTAGTAGTTGGCACAAAAACATGTGGATATTTTCTTCAAAATGCATTAGGTGTTATGATTTTTGCAGAACCACGGTATGCAATGGCGGAATTAGAAGAAGGAGATATATCAGCCCAATTAAACGATTATAAAGAATTAAAGAGACTTTGTTTGCAAATTAAACAAGACCGAAATCCAAGTGTTATTGTTTGGATTGGTACTTGTACTACTGAAATTATAAAAATGGATTTGGAAGGGATGGCACCCAAACTAGAAAATGAAATTGGAATTCCAATTGTAGTAGCTCGTGCAAATGGTTTGGATTATGCTTTTACACAAGGAGAAGACACAGTATTAGCAGCTATGGCTCATCGTTGTCCAGATAAAATTTCTATAAAAAATGCTAAAGTTGAAATGTTTTCTTCCAGTAATCCAACTGATTTTTCTAGTAAAGGAAAACAACAAGAAAGCCAGGTAGAAAATAAATCTTTTAAAAAAGTTTCTAATTTTGATATTGGAAAAAACTCTATAGTTCAAAATTTATTAGAATTTACAAAAAAAACATCTGCTTCTACTATTAATTCATTAACAATGAAAGCAGATAAGGCGCTGCCACTTGCTTCTAAATCTCCAGAAAATCAAAATGGTACCCAACCTACAGCAAAGCAGAGGTTGGGGTACGATGAAACAAAATTAGAAGATACAACAATAAAACATCCATCTCTAGTTTTATTTGGTTCATTACCTAGTACTGTAACAACACAATTAAATCTAGAATTAAAAAAACAAGGTATTCAAGTTACTGGTTGGTTACCTTCACAACGATATGCGGATTTACCGGTGTTAGACGAAGATGTGTTTGTTTGCGGTATTAATCCGTTTTTAAGCCGAACAGCAACAACTTTAATGAGACGCCGCAAATGTAAATTAATTGGAGCTCCTTTTCCTATTGGTCCAGACGGAACCCGGGCATGGATCGAAAAAATTTGCTCTGTATTTAGCATAATTCCAGTTGGATTGGTTGATCGTGAAAATCAAATTTGGGAAAGTTTAGTCGATTATTTAAAATTAGTTCAAGGTAAATCTGTGTTTTTCATGGGAGATAATCTTTTAGAAGTTTCTCTTGCTCGTTTTTTAATTCGATGTGGAATGATTGTATATGAAATTGGTATTCCATATATGGATAAACGTTTTCAAGCTGCAGAATTAGCATTTTTAGAAAAAACTTGTCAAAATATGAAAGTGCCTATGCCACGAATTGTTGAAAAACCCGATAATTATAATCAAATTCAACGTATTCGTGAATTACAACCAGACTTAGCTATTACTGGAATGGCGCACGCAAATCCATTGGAAGCCAGAGGTATTAGTACAAAATGGTCAGTAGAATTTACATTTGCCCAAATTCACGGTTTTACTAATGCACGTGATATTTTAGAATTAGTAACACGTCCATTACGTCGAAATCAAAGTCTTGAAGGATTAGGTTGGTCTCAATTAGTAAAGGTTTCTGCTTAAAATTTTTACTACTTAGTTTTTTGCTAACTTGTTGTTTTTTTAGCATACACCGCAAGTAAATTATCTCTATTTACCCTACTCACTTCGTGAATAGAGGAACTTTGACTCCTATTTACCTTTATTCACCTGCTAAAAGATTGTCGGTGGTGAATAGAGAAAGCAAAGGTAAATAGAATATTTCTACCCACTTCGTAGATAGGGGAGCTTACCCAAACAATCTAACAATCTATTAGATTGTTAGAAGTTCCACTTCGTAGATAGGGTCCTCTATCTACTTCGTAGGTAGGAGCCTACCCACTAAAGCCACTTCGTGGGTACAATGGGCAGGTTCCGTATGATGTCGAATGACTCTTTTACCATATATCGAATGCATTCTTTTGTTTCCATATGTACTCTATTAACTCTTTTGCTGTATATCCACAGTCTTCATTGATATCTTGGTTAGTTTTTTCTTCTACGGCGAAAAAATTGCAATCTTCCACTTTTAAAAAATAGTATGTATTTTTAATGAAACACTTCACATAATCAAAATTGTCTTTTGCATTTTCCTCAGGATGCCCAAATTCAAGAAACTAAAAATCAGTGTCTTTCAGCGCCTGCTTCGCCGGACTAGTTTTTCGTTGGCAGAAGTTAATTCTATGTTTAGCTTTGAATCATAATCAAACACATAGTTTTTGTTTTTAGGTAAACATAAAATTTTATAATAAAACTTTTCTTCTTGTTCGAGATCAAAGAAATCAAATAAGTCTAAAACACTCGATATTCCGTACGGCTGTAAAGCCACATTTTGAGGTGAATAATGTAAATTGAATTTCATTAAATAGCTAAGGATATAAGTACAAATAAAAGTTTGCCAAGCAGACTGGACCAACTGATGCTCAGCTTTTTGAACAACTGTAATGATATGTTTGTTACCTTCAGCTTTTTGCTTTAAATCTTCAAAAAAAGGCTTAGAATTTTTTAGCAAAGAAATAAATATATTAATTTGCTTAGTAATGTCAGTCATAGGATAAAAGCCTCCGACAATGTTTTTATATAGAAACCTACTCTCAGCGAAAAACTAGTCGCAGCGATGAGGTTTTACTTCTCAAAACAAAACTCATTTTAAAGTAAAATGACTTTTGTTTGGTAGTTAGTATTATATAATTTAAGTCAAAAATTACGTGTCTAAAAACACTAAAAAACACTGTTGTGTTTTTCTCGAAATCGGTTTCGATTTCCTACCCATGAAGTGGGTAGAGGGGCCTAGCCAGTAGTCTGGCTAGAAGCAGCCTTCTGCGACTAGTTTTTCGCTGAACAGTTACCCGCCAGCGAAAAACTAGTCGCAGGTTTCTCGAAATAACTGTTCAGCCTGTCAACGAAACAGACTGGCAGAAGGAAATAACTGTCTGCCAGCTCCTTGCTTCGCTAGCGAAGCTAGAAGTAGAAATTCGTTGGCAGGCTGAAAGTAGATAGAGGCTCCTCTATTCACCAGCCTGCTTTGTCAACCTCTACTTCGTTGGAAGTAGAGGCAGGTGAATAGGCCCCTCAAAAGCCACAAAGTGGAACTTCTAACAATCTAATAGATTGTTAGATTGTTTGGGTAGGGCAGAGGAACATCTTTAGATGGTTTGGATAAAGGAAGTAGAAGCTCTTCTACTTCGTTGATAAAAGCAAAGCAGGTCAACTTCTACTTTAGGGTTGAGGAGCCTTTGCTTTTGTTACTTCGTGAAAAGTAATAAAAGTGCGTTATAAAATATATTTTTATTTTGAGTACAAAAGTAAACGTATAAAAGAGAGGCAGGCTGGTTGTTATTATAATATTAATTTATATATAATAAATATATACGAAATTAATATTATAAATATATATGTTTTATATATATATTATATAATATTTACTTTCTAAGTAGTATTTTTTTATTTAAACAATGAATTCAATTCAAAAGCCAAAAATTAAAATTTTAAATAAAGATATTATTTTACACAAGTGGTTTTTTACACAAGACTTTGCCAATGATGTGTTTTTTGATATGTTTACAGACAAAGATTTTAGTGTTCCATTAGCTGAGTATTTAATAGACTACTCAGTAACTAAAATCGAAGAAGGAGAAACAATTTTTGAAACATTTCCAAATTTCTTTTTTTTAAAAGAAAATAACAAACTTTTTTATAGATTTTATAAAGAAAATCTTCTTTTAGACTGTACAGACCTTTCACTACAAACGACTGTTTTAGGGGCCATAAATTATTTAATTTTAGACAGTTTGAAAGATTTTGGCGTTATTTATCCTCATTATTGGAAAAGCATTGTTTGGTTTTTTTTAAACAATAATTTTTCTTTATTTTTAAAAGAATTGCTCGAAAAAAATCATATGTTCGAAAAAAAACGCATTTCTACAATTTATGGCATAATCGTGGGGTTAAAATCTTGTGAAGGATATATCAATGTACTAGATATCGACCTAAATGCTTTTTCGCTTTTTTTAGATTTTTTAAAATTTAATGACGAAGAAAAAAACAAAATCATAAGCGATTTTTTTAAAAATAGAAGTTTTGTTTTTCTAATCAATTTATTAGACGAGCGTTTAAAAAAAGAACACCAAAAGGGAAATTTAACTGTTTAATAAAATTATTTATTTGTTATGAATTCAGATTTATTAGAATATTCAAGTCCAGAACTGCCTACCCAGACTGGCAATCCTGATTTTTCAACAGAATTAAGCCAAACAGAAACAGCAGTTTCTGACTTATTACCAGAAATTTTAGACACAGACTTTATTATCAATTTGGACAAGGAAGCACTTATTCAAATCATTACAAAACTAAATAAGTGTTCAGACGAGGAAAAATTAGATTTTGAATTATGGGCACATAATTCAATGGATTATGAAATGAAAGTTGCGTGCACATGTTTGGCTAAAGAACAAAGACTATTTGAAGCTTTAGAAGTTTTACAAAAAATTTCAGTACAATATAAATCAGTAGAACCTGAATCAGTAAAATTTGAATCTGATGTTTCATTAGAAACTCAAAGTGTACCAAGTGAAATTCCTGTAGAAAATTTAATTGAAGGTAAAAGATCTCAAAATCTTTCTCCTACACTACACATTGCTATTGGTACAACTACTGGACCAGATGAAAGACAGGTTGGTGGCCAATTACCTGGTGCTCCAAATGTACAAAATGTAGCTTTAGTTCCTTATCCTGTTACAAGTTCTCAAGGACCGACAAGACTGACAAGCACTTCAAACCAATATGCAAGTCGGTCAAATCGGGAAACATCTTCACGACTTGTTTCTTCTAGTCCAAGTTCAAGAAGTTTTTCACGAAGAAAATCTTCTTTAGGTCTGAATTGGAACAACCAAAATTATCGTTTGCTTGCTCATAGACCTGGGTCTCCAAGCGAGTTAGCTGAATATCTTCAATCCAGACCTAAAAACCTTGATAATTTACACATTTTACAAATTCAAGAAATGTGGGAAACAAGAATAATGATTGACAAATTCTATTTGGATTGGAACCCAAAACCGGGCGAAGATTTAAGTAAAATTCAAGAACGTGTAAAAGAAGAAAAAGATCAATTAAAGCAAAACAGATTGTATAAAATCACATTTCGTCAAGACAACCTGGATAATTGTATACTCCAACTACCGCATTATCAATCTTATCGTGAAAATCAATCTTGTGTTACTCGTTTAAATAAAGAATTAAAAAAGAAAAACAAAGATATTAAGTTTGAAGTAGATCACATTCTGATGATTGAAACATTATCCGGTTTAAATCCAAGCATAAGTCAGTTTAGAACTAAATACGATGGGTCCACAAGTTTATTAGTCCCCTTCCAATTAAATAGGGCTCGAACTTTTGGTTACGAGACTAAATCAAATTATACCGAAATTTCAGATTTAATTCGAGGTTTATTTGAAAATGTTTATTTAAGTCTCACTCATAGTGATTTTTTAGTAGAATTGGTCCGACTTGTTCCCGATAAAAAAGACCGTTTAGAGCTAATTTTACGTTATTTTTATGCTTATTGGGCTCAGTTGTCATTAGTGCAAAATTGGATAGAAAATGCTGGTTTGTATAAATTTGGTGAAGAAACTGAAGACTCTTTAGTTAGGGAAGCAAAAGGTAGTTTGATTTTATTCCATTTCTGCACTCACTTAGTTCGTGTTGAAAACTCATTTCGTATACATACAGACGGAAATAAAATGAATTACGACGAAAATACACTTCAAAAGATTAAAGTCAATATTATTAATCAATTATCTGAAACAACTCAACTTTTTAATTTAATTAAAAGTGAATTTAAAAAGTTAAAGTATGTTAAAGATGAATCAAAATTTGATAATTTTTTTGATAATTTTTATAAAAATACAATTAGTAATTCTGTAACGGAATTTATTTGTATTACAGATGATAATTGGCCTGTAAATAACAATTTTGCAAACAGAATTGAAAAAGAGTTTGGAGAACAAGATTTTAAAAAATTTAAGCAAAGTCTTGAAGAAGCTATAGATGTTGACAACCAAAAAAATGAAGTATCCGGGCTTTCTGCTTTAAATTTAAATTATGACCCTGAAACTCCAATTGATAGAGAAAATTACTTTGCTACGTTTATGTTTAAGAAACTAGGAACCTTCAAAATACACAACCCTAATCAAACAGACAAAAATGCGATTTGCGGTCTTAAGGGAATTCCTTTAAAACAGCGTCAATCTGGTAGTTTTCAAGATTTTAAAATTCTTTAAAGTAATTTTAAAATGTAATTATCAAAATTGTTTTTATACAATTTATTATTTGAATTTTTAAAAGTTTTAACAATGACTACTCCTCCAACTGCATTTTCAGAATCAACCCCTATATTATTATCATTTCAACAGAAAAAACAAATAGAAAACTTTATTGACAACAAAATAGTAATTGATCCCTTGTGTAGTGAAAGACTAGTAAATATTTATACTAGTTTTGTTGAATATTCTCACCTTCAAAAAAAATCAACAAAAATATCAAAACGATTATTTCAGTATGGATTACTACATTTATTAAAAGAAAAATCAACAACACAAAAAAATTTTTTTTCTAATTTTATAAGAAAATATTCTACTCCCAGTGGTGTCGTTATAACCGGTATTGGGTTACTTATTTAATTTAAAATTTATGGTATCTGCAGATTTAAGTTTTTTAAAAAATGAAATATTAACGTATCAAAAACAGTATGAAACCCAATTAAAAAGTAAAACATTACCTGCATCTTCAGATTTAAGTTTTTTAAAAAATGAAATATTATCATATCAAAAAATTATAGAGAAACATAAAAATCAATCAAAAAAATTATATATAAAATTATTTATTTGTTTTTTACAACAAATAAATAGAATTCGTAATATTTTTAATATTTTTATAAATTTTATTCCCAAAGATTTGATACGTGGTTTTCTTTTTACTTTAGGTGGAAGTTTGTGTTACCACTGTTTTAGGGTTTTAAACAACGACACGACATTTTTACCCGTCTGGGTTAATAATTTAATAAGTCAATTTTTACTAAGTATTGGGTTGTTTCTGCAAAATTATTTTCCACAATTTTTTTATTTTTTAAAAATAAAAGTGCCTTTTTTAACTAATTTTTTAATTGATCGACAAATAACACGAAGATCTTTTATAAAACTGTTTTTAATTAGTTATACAAAAATAATCTTTTCTAAAGTGCGAATATTACTCATACATCATATTAGTGCAGCTTGTTTTAATGTTATATTAAGAGTATTTGGAATTAATCATTGTGTTCTGGTTTTAAAAAAAATAGGCTGTATTTTAGAAAATGTTCGTATCATGATACGAGATCATGGTGGAGAAGATCTTCTATAAAATTTAAATTAATTTCAAAATACAAAATTTTTTTGTTTATTTTTTTTGAACTTAACGAAAAACCAAAACAAAAAATAAACTTTATTTTAAATGGACTTTTGCTTCAACGAAAAACTTTTTATAAATCATAAATTGTTTTTCTAACTTAAAAATTATGGCTTTGCTCAGCAAAGTGTAGCCCTTAGCCCTTCTTTTGAAGTTAGACTTTTAATTTACTAATTCACAAAATGAATAAGTGAATAAAAAAGGCTGTTGCTATGTAATCAGTTAGCTTTATTGTTAAAAACTTGTAGGAATTCACCTGCAGCGGATGCTGCTGATAAATAATTATTTCGGTTTATATCTGAGAGCTTAACCCTGAGCCGGCTTTATAAATTTTTGATTTATAAAACTGAGTACAACTACAATTTTTTAAGTTAAAAGCAGACATTTACCTTACCCACAAAGTGTATAGAAGAGCCTCTACTTCGTTGGAAGTGGGTAGGGGATAGGAATCTAAGAGTACTTTCCCCTTTGCCAACGAAAAACTAGTCGTAGAGCTAAAAGTAGAAACCCCAACCCACTTTTAGCTTCAGCGAAGCTGAAGCAAAGGGTAGAAATACCTTGGCAAGGTTCCTCTATTCACTTCGTGAATAGGATTGGGTAAATAGAGGAACCACTTTGTGGTCCCCCTACCCACTTATGCTTCGCCAGCTCCTTGCTTCGTCTTGACCCACAAAGTGGTTCCGTAAGTTCCTTCACATACTAAAGTATGCAAAGTAATGCTTTGCATTCCTTGGGTTGGGTAAATAGAAGTACAAACTCATCGAAAAATAGAATAGACAACGCAGAATTCTTAAATAAATTTATTTGGCATATAAAACGCCCTTTCTAATTTTATAAAGTGAAGTTAATTATTTTTTTTAAATAAAATTTGAAAAACTTACGTTTAACCAATTTTATTTTTTAACAAATTTTTGAAATTTATTTTTAAAGAAGATTGTCCTCTCCAAACAAAACCACCTCGATTAGGAACTACGGGATCTAACATTTTATTTGGATCTAATTTGTTTAAATTTACGGGTACAGTCTCTATAAGGCGATCCCCTTCTGCATTCCACTCACGAAAAAACTCTTGTAAAACAGGATTTTTTGGGTTTTCTACTAATTCAAAAAGAACAGCATAAGGAATTGTTGATTTATTTTCCGGTTTTTCTAAAAAAGATTTTGATAATGGCCATGTAGTAAACTCAATTTTGTTTGTTGTTGTAAGAAGTTTGTTCAAAGAGGGGTACTCTAAAGCGTTGTTTTTATTTTTTTTAGAGATAGTTTGAAATGGCATTGTATATCCTGCAAGTGAACGTGGCATTAAACGATTTGTTATAACTAATTTTCTTAATTGTTCATCCCAACCAGTATAAAAAGGAATTGGGTTTGTTAACTGAATAAAAGGTAAGTTTTGTTTATTTTTACTCATTTTTGTTTCACGTGATGATAATTCTTCATGAGCTAATTGATTATTATTCTTGTTAATAGGCATCCAATCGTCGGGCTGCGACAAGTTTTTCGCCGGAGAAGTTGTGTCTGTAGAATTTACGTTTAAAGTATTTTTTATATCTTTATATAGAGGCTGATCAAATTTTAAAATCAATTTTTTATTTAAAGTTTCTTCATTGTCTAAACTTGTAGCAAATAAACGCCGAACAATATTTAATGTTCCTTTAAATTGTTGATTATAAATACGGTCTGCATAGCTTTTTGATCCGCTAAATAAATCTTGAAATTCTTCTGCATACGGTAATTCTTTATAATAGCGAAGACTATCATAATAATTAGCTAAAAGAATTCTTTTTTCAAATAAATCTTGTTCGTCTTTTGGGCTTAAATTAAAAGAAAAAGGTTGTCTTAATAAAAAAGAATCAATATCTGCGCTCAGTAATGTTTTGTAAACTGGATTTGAATAATATTGTTGTTTTATTTTTTTTTCGACACTGTTTTCTGGTATGTCGTCAATAGTATAATTTTTAAAACTTTGATCTAGAGGGGGAGTAAATAATTCAATTAATGGAGAAGTTTCATCAAGTCTTCCCTTTAGAGAAAAAAGCGAATTTTGCAATTGATCATTTGAATTACTTTCAATTAAATCGTCTAAATCGGAAACATCAGAAACTTCTTCGTTTTGACTTTTACGCTGAGAAATTAAAAATAATTCATTTGGTATTGTGTTATCATTGCCGTTTTTTTCGCTATTATTTTTTTGGTTACTTGAAATTTTGGTAGAAACATCGTTTTGGGGTAATTTTGCTTTCAAATCTGTTTTAGATGTATCATCAATTGTTTTTTTAAAAAAATTGGAAACTAATTTCCGAGCGTTATTAATTTGAAACATTTTACTGCGATCTTTTCTTGCCGTCCAAGCATATTCTCCTTGATAATTTAATCCCTCAAAACTGTCACTAGAGCCAGGCACTTCTGGATTAAGATAGGTGCCGCGGTCAAATACTGATACATCAGTATCTAAAGATTTTGAACCAGAAAATGAACCTAAACCTGTAAATGTATACGGATCAGCAATTTTTGTGGAAGAAAATGGTGTATTTTCAAAAGCAGAATCTTGAGATACAAAACCAAATGGTTTAAATAGTAAATAATCTAATCCATAAAATGGAACAGAACTTAAACTAAAAGCAATTATACCTATGAAAAGACTAAAATTTAATCTTTGTATCCATCGTGAATAAGTTAATTTAGTTATTCTTAATATAAGGTTAGTTACTTGTACTAAACAAAACCCAAATAGAATTGTAAAAAAAATACTTCCGAGTAACATGCCAACTACATAACTTCCATGAATTAGAATTGATTGCATTTGGTTCGTTGAAGAAAAATTTTCTAAAATAGTGGGTTCAGCTCCGAATGTTAAATTTCCAAAATATTGAAAAATGCAGCTTTGTTCTGTCCACGTTAAAGCAAAATTTAAACAAAAAATTTTGAGTAATTTTGATGTTTCGGAGGTTTGAATTCGCTGAATTGACCGTTCATGAACCATATCATGAATAATTGATAAAATTAAAATAATTCCACAAATATAACTTAAAGGTTCAAAAGAAAACCAAGGTATTATAAACAATCGTAGACCAAATAAAACACAAAATAAAAATAACACCTGTCCTAAAATTGTTCCTAAACTAGATGCAATACCTGCAGGAAGTCCTTGTATAAAAAATCTTCGCAAACAAATTAAATGAGCTGCAGAAAAAGGTAAACAAGTAAAAAAACTATTTAAAAAACCAACTAAAAATTTATTAGTTGAATATGAAGGTATTTCTAAAATTGTAAACAAATTAGAAATTGGAGTTTCTAAAAAATAAGTTTCTTTTAAAATTGATGTAGAAAGTCGTGGCACTAAAATTGGTAAATAAGCTAAATCTTTTAGCCATTGAAAACTAATAAAATAAAATAATATATATTTAATACTTGCGTAAATATATAAAAATGTGTGTTGTACTATTTGTTGAATATTAATATCACCTGACGCCGAGTCATAGACGTTGTTTAATAATTCAATATAATCTTTTATTGCTGTGACAAATGCCATATTAATTTTTTTTCTCCGACTATATAATTATATTTCTTTTTATATTTGCAAATTTTATACTTTATTTTTATACGAGTTATAGTAAGTAAAAGTATGAATATTTTGGTAAATTTTACATAAATGAAATTTTTCTAATTTAGCATAAGAAAACAACCAGAAATTAAAAATGAGCTAAAATTTTAAATTTATTTCAGGACATTAATTTTCTTTTAATTAAGATTCGTATTCACTGGTTTACTGGAAATAAATTCTTAATAGATTTGTATTTCGAAACCGATTTCGTGAAACCTGAGCAAAACTCAGTTAAAAGTAAACAGCTTTCTACTTCGTTGAAAGATTGTCGCTTCTACTTCTAGCGAAGCAAGGAAAACTTATGAATAAAAGTCATACAAAAAACTAACTGCCTTTATTGAGCAAAGCTCAATTAGAAAAACTTATCCAGCCTGCTTCGCTGGCAGGTGCTGACAAATAATCTAGAACAACCTCAGCGCTACGACAAGTTTGTCGTTGGCAGAAATTCGTTTATTTACAAACAAGTCAAGTCAGTAGTAAGTTGTAAAATAATAATTGTTTTTGTATAAATAAACGAGGCTCTTTTTTATCATATTACCATATTTTATTACTAAGCGAATATCATTAAATTTCAAAGCAGAATGTTAATTTTTATAATTCTGATTCCAAGATTGTAAAAAATTAACACCAAAAAGTAATATTAATGAGATAAGTAATACAACAGTGCCTATAACTGTTGCTCCAATATAATCGTATTGTTCTAAATTTTGAAAAATTAAAACGGAAGCTATTAAATCTTTTAAAGGAAAATTTGATGAAACAATAACAATAGACCCGTATTCTCCAATTGCACGAGAAAATGCTAAGGTTATACCAGTTAATAAAGCCGGAATTAATGGTGGAAAAATCACTTTTAAGAAAGTTTGCAACGGAGATGCACCAAGAGATAAAGCAGCTTCTTCCAAATCGGTTTCCATTTCTTGTAATACGGGTTGTAATGTTCTAACAACAAATGGAAATGATACAAAAATCATTGCAATCATAATGCCTAAACGCGTGAAAACGATTTGTATTCCAAAACGAGTTAAAATTGAACCAATCCAGCCTTGATCACTATAAACAGTTGCTAAAGTTAATCCTGCTACTGAAGTAGGTAACGCAAATGGTAAATCTACAGCAGCATCTAAAATTTTTTTTCCAGGAAAATTATATTTTACTAAGACCCAAGCTAAAATAAATCCAAAAATAGCATTAAATAAACATGCTAATAAAGCCATTGAAAGTGTTACAAAATAAGCAGATATTGCAACGGGTTCCGTTGCAATTTGCCAAAATTTTAACACTAATGTTTCACTTGCCGTTGTTAATAATGAGACAATAGGAATCACTAGCATAAAAAGTAGATAAAAAAAAGTAAAAAACCAAGACCATGAGCTTTTTAAAAATGTCATATTTTTAGTATTTAAATATACAATTTTTTTTTCAATAACTTTTTAGAAAGTATTTAAAAAATATGTTTTTTTAAAACCAATCATAAAATTTATGGTTTTAAATAAGTATTTTTTACATTTTCGAAATAGGAATCTCTATTTACTAGCGAAGCAATGGTAAATAGAAACAGTTAGAACCTAGCGTTTGTCAGCGAAAAACTAGTCGCAGAGCTGAAAAACTTGTCTAACTGGGTCTGCGACTAATCTGTCGCTGACCCAGTAAAGGTAATAACCTTACTCATTTTAATTTTATTTTTTTATATTGAATAAAAGTGTATTATTAGTTTTACCCTTAATGATAAAAAAGTAGTGTTTATTCTATAAAACTAAAATGACCATTCTTGAGTTTTGAAAAAACTATAAACTCAAAGATTGTATTTTTTTAATTTGTTTTTATTTCTATTTACTTTTGGTAAAGAGAAACATATGTTATTAAAACATAACAGTTTAATGTTAAATTAATTATAAAATAGCATTTAAAAAAGTTAAATTTTAAATCAATAATTAAAAAACATTAGATGTTAATTAGTTAAAAGAGGTTTTTAAATATAATTTGTTTGGTTTTAAAGAAAAATAAAACCAAACATTGCTTTTTACCTAGTCACTGTTTTGCTAAGGCTGGTTAAAGATACATTTTTTAACTGATTTCCAACCTAGTGATAAAGTTTTTTAGTAAATTCAAATTTTGTTACAATATTTTTATTTTAATTAGTTGTTTTACTAAAATTTTTTTTTATTAAATAAATTTTTTAATACGGATTGTGCAAGTGACAAGGCTTTGTTAGCTTGACTTTCAGCTTTTTTTTTCCAAATAGTTTTACGAGTTTTAGTTTTTGATTTTGAAGTTCGTTTTTTAGGAACAGCCATATTTTTTTCTCCAAATACGAATTAGTTAGCCGAGTAATTATTTGATGAGTCTTTTTTGCTGTTCGATTTTGCTATTTACTTTCAGTAAATAGAAACAAAAGCAAAAAAAACTTATTTTATAGTTTTTGAAAACTAAAAAAATTCAATGCTAAAGTGGTTACTTATTAGACTTCAGCTACAAGAATGTCATCGAATTCAAACTAGTTTAGAAACGTATTAATTAAAATTAAATTTAATTTTTTTTGTAAAATTTAAAATTGTTTAAAATTATTATATAAATTCTTTTTAAATAGCGCAACTAAAGTATTTTTTTAATCAAATTAATATAAGTGTATTACAAATAAAAATTAGTAGTGTCTTAATACTTTTTTTAAACTATAAAACAAACACAATAAAACTCGACATCTCTGCTTTATTTTTAGGTTAGGTTTCGTAAGGCTGAAATTAATGTAATAATTTTTTATTTTAAATTAATATTACAAATTACTTAAATAAAAATGCCTTCGGTCGGACTCGAACCGACACGCAAAATGCACTAGTTCCTAAAACTAGCATGTCTACCAATTCCATCACGAAGGCTTTTAAAAATATAAAAATACATATTTATAATGCAAATATTACATTACATTATTTTATCTGTCAATATTCCAGCCAAAATAAATAATTAATGCTAAAAATATTTGTCATATATATATTTATTATATTTTACTTGTTAAAATCTTTTTACAATAAAGTACTCTATTTACCCTCCATAAATCGTAGATTTATAAACGAAACTTTGGTAACTGTTTCGAAATCGGAATTCACCTGTAATAATTACTTCGTTAGACTAGCCTGTCGATTTATCACTGGTGAATTAATTATCATGTATTTCGAGAAACAGTTAGGCTTGCATATAAAAAAAATATGTTTATAATAATATAAATAATATTTTGTTAAATAGTTTAAAAAATAAAAAGCCTACTTAGCTCAGTTGGTAGAGCATCCGTCTCATACGCGGATTGTCACTAGTTCAAATCTAGTAGTAGGCAAATATTTTTCAGTATTTATTAATAAAATTTAGGTGTTTTCAATTAAACACCGTTTAAAAAAACTTTAAATTTGAACCTTTTATTATAAAATACAAACAGGCTGAATTAAGACTGCTTATTTAAAACTTGTTTTTTTAACTTATAAGAGACTTATTTATGACATTAGTGTTAATACTCTCCAAAAATGCACATATAAACAAAAAACTACACATAAAATTAACTAAAAATGAAAAATCGATTTTCAAGAATTTGTAACTATAAGATTTTTTATTTACAAAGTTGTTATAAAAAATGGGGTTTTAGCTTTGGATTTATATGATTCCATATAATCTGAAATCAGTACTGTTAGTTTTTTTATTAAAAATCTAGGTTTGAAATAAAAAAAATTTTTATTTCTACTGTTTTTTCTATGTAGTCGAAGCATAAGTATTTGCGCTTGGGTTACTCTTCTACTTTCTTTGCTTCGCAAAAAGCAGGAAAGTAGATTAAAACAAGAAAAATTTTTAAAAGCTTTTGGTTTTATTTCTGCTTCTAACCCACTAAACCCACTTTTTCTGTTTCTCCAGCTCTCCTTCGTTGAAAGTGGGTAGGGTAAATAGAAACATAAAGGGCTCTTCTATCTACTTCGAGGTACCTAAGTGGGTAGGATAGAAGAACCTGTCCCAACAACGCGCGGTCGGTGTTGGGTAAAGTTCGAAGTGACAGAAAGTAGAAATTTTTTGGCAGGCTGAACAACCGTACGATTATATGGAATATAAAATAAATAATCAACCAGTTTTAGTAAAACTGGAAATAAATAAATTTATCTGCTTTGCTTCTGCTTTGCTGGAGAAGTGACAGGAAGTAAAAAAAACAAAGTTATTAATAACCACGACTTATTTTTTCTTGATCAAAGTTCAATAAAGTTATATAATAATATTTAAATATAAATAAAAAAATTATGGATAACAACAAAATTGTAGATATTTTTAATCCTGTTCAAATTCGAATTTTAGGGGATGAAGAATATGGCATTGGAAAAAAATATTACTGGCCTTACAACCCCGAAGACGCTCGCTTATTTTTTGTAGAAGGTTATAATTATAACTGTTTAGATTCGTTTTTAGAATTTTTTGATTTTGATTTTGAAATGAGTTTTCCGAATCAAAAAAGCATTTCTGACGACATTCGTTCAAATAAAGAACTTATAATTAAAAGTTGGTCTTATGAAAAGATAATTTGCTCTGCTATGGCTTTTTGTTTTCAAAACTCCACTTATAAACAACCTGGGGTTAACCCAGCAAGTTGGCTAGATTTAAATGAGTTTTTATTTAGTTCACATTTAAGTAAACCTGTTTACGAATTATTATTAAGCTGGGATTTAATCACTGACTATAAAATTTTTAAAAAATCTGTAAGGTGGTTAAATTTCTCTTTGGATACGTATTGTTTTTTTGATGATTTTGATGAAAATGAAGCAAAAAATTTAAACCTTTCTTTACACCGTGTGTTACATTTATTTAAAATTCCTTTCGAAGAGCGTCAAAAAATTATTAACGAAGTTTTACAAGCAAAAAATTTTAAGGTCTTGCAAGATTTTTTAACTAGTTACATTCCAAATAATTTTGATAAATCATCTATTTTAGATGATTTATCCAAATTACTGGATTCTATCAAAAATCCACTTGAAATTTTAAGTGAGGACGATTTATTGCGCTTTGAAATGCCAGAAAATATCGATATTTTAGGGTCAATTGATATTTTTGAAGTACCAATTATTTATAATAATCCAGTAATTGCTAAGGAAATCTTTTTTTTCTATAAAACTGAAATGTTGAAATGTTTTTTGTATAACAAAAAAAACAACATAAAAGATGTTTCTTTTTCAAAAAATATAGAAATTTATGTAAATTCATTAGACGAAACTGAATTATTAGCACTTTGCAAAAAATATAAAAAAAATTTTTTTAGCGATAATATTTATTATAACACAAATTTAAAAGAGTTATCTAAAACTATTTTATCAATCATTTTTGCAATTTATTTTATACCATTTTTATTTAAAGGACCGGATGTTTTTTTAAATAACAATAGTAGATTTGCAAAACTACCATCAAATCAAGTAGCTGTAGTAAAGCAAATACCAAAATTACAAAAAAATGCTAGTCGTTTAACGGCCGATGAAATTAAAACAACGCGAACAACCGCTCTTCCAACTCGTACTGTTATTAATTGGGATCTTCGTGACGAACAAATTAAGGTTGGAGGAAAGTCTTATTTAATTGGAACTAAAGCTGTTGATAACCAAATTATTATTGATCTAGCCGGCCATGGTAATCGACGAAAGGGGTTAAATGAAGTCAAAAAAGCAGCTTTAAACAAATACAAAAAAGAATATCCAAATTGTGAAGTCATTATTCAACCGTATGAAATAGATCATCCCGCTGCGAGCAAAATAGCTTGTGCTTTAAATTTAAGAAATAATAATCAAACATATGATCCCAGCCCCGTTTGTGCTCTCGATAAAACTTTAAATCTGGCTAAAAATCAAAAGGATTGCGATTGCCATGTGTTACCTGAGAAGGGCGAAGTTTGTGATTTTTTTGTGCAAAATGGTTCTAAAATTGCTGCGCATCTTTCTAGAAAATATAGTGACATACCAGGTATCGAACGTCAATCTTTAGGAAATCGTGAAACTCATCGTATGTTTGTTTCAGATTTAATTGAAAAGGTTTTTAGACCTCAGGAAATCAAACCAAAAGATGAAGTTTTTGCATTAAATTTTTATAATTCAATTGATTCCCGGCGAGTAGACTCAGAAATTTTAGCAACGCAGCATTCATTCGACGCTAATGTTGATTCAAATGCAGTTTTAAATTGGTATATAAAAAAGAATACTTCCTCTTTTCGTTATAATCATAGTCTTGTTTATTATTGTTCGTCTTCACCAAAATTTAGAACAATTGCAATTCAAAGATTAAAAAATGTAAAAGAAGCTTCTTTAACAGATGTTTCGCTTTGGATGGAAGTTGAAAGTTCTTTCAATAAAAATTTCAATCAAAATGAAGCCCAACAAAAATTCAAACAATACGAAACCTCATTAAAAAATTTTGGTTCTGCTTTAGAACAATCTGAGGCAAACCGTCCATTTTCATCTGTTTTAATGACCCCTGAAGAAATGTATACATATGCTGGGGCTAACCGTTCCGATATTTCAAACTTAGCGGGTGCACAAGATCGAATTTTTTACGGTAGAAATTTCTACAATCATGAATAAAAAACTTTTGTTTTTATTTACCATTATTAGTCAAAGCACAAGTATTTGCACCTCCTTTATAAATACTAGCGACAATCTTTAGAAATAAAAATTCTTTTTATTTCAAACCTGTATTCACCAGCGAAGCAGTCACCTTTATTCACCTGTCAGCGCCTGCCAGTTATAAATCGACAGACTAGTCGATTTATTACAGGCCGGACAAGTTTGTCTAACTGAGCCATTATTAACTTATTCACCTGCTTCTAATTCACCTTTACGCTATTTACTAGCAACAATTTTTTAGCTAGTAAATGTTTCGAAATAGGTTTCTATTTCGTGAAACCTAACTCACCTGTCAGCGTTTTATAAATCTACGATTTATAAGCAGTTTGCCTGTCAGCGAAGCAGGTCAACGAAGTAGAGGTGAGTAATGACTTTGTCAACGAAAAACTAGTCGTAAAAGACAGAAAACGAAATATTACAAACTGAAATTATTAGGAATATACTTAGAATAGCGTGCTTCTACCCACCAAGCATGCGATTTAAATTTATCCGTAATTTTTTCCTGAAATACTTCTTCAATTGGTGCAGCAAAAGAATTAGAAATTTTTCCTTTTTTTATAAGAAATTTGTGGATTTTTTCAGTTTGTTCTGCAATTTCATCATAGTCATAACCTTCTTTTTTCAAATTTTCGTAAAAAAGATCATCAAAAATCTCTAATTTGACGCCACAAAAAGGACAATAGTTTAGTATAAAATTTATAGTTGGGAAACTTTGAGGTTCAACTTCCTGCTTCGCTGACGACAAGTTTTTAGCAAAAGCCACTTTTTTTTCAGTATTTAGTTGATTTGGGTTTAACAAGTGTAACTTAACATATTCAATTAAACTCATGTTTAATTCTAAATCTTTTTCATTTTCATCATTATAAAGACTATGCAAAACGATATAATAATAATGCAATTGCTTATTAAATTTAATTGCTTTAAATTCAGAATTTAAGCATTCAAAAAGATTGTCACAACAATGATAATGGTTTAATTTTTTTTCTATATTTTGATTCATACTGTCTGCTTTTATGCTTCTCCGGAGCCTGTGATTAGTTTTTCGCTGGCTCAGTAAAATAAATTGATTTGTTTAAAAAATAACTTTTATTTTGTCAAAGTACGTGTTTTATCTGGGAATCTAGAGTCAAAATTATGTCTAAATATATACTAAATAGGATCTTCTTCAGGAAGTGGAAGTACTGCATTAACAACTCCGAGATGATTTTCCGTACCTTTTATGCTATAAATTTCACCTTGAGCGCCGTGCGTATTTGATCCTCCATAGTCTTTAATTACATTTGTAGATTGCTCTTTTGTCATTTTTAAATCACCTTTTGAGTTTTTTACTAGCTCTTTTATTGTTTTTAATTGCTTTTCATTGACAGCCAACTGTATTTTTGAATTATATTGAGTATAATATTTTGAAGACGGTTCTATCGTCAATTCAAAAGTATAAAAACGTCTGACATCACAAGAACTACCATAACCTGGTATTTTTTCAGCTTGTCTCCATGTGGTCCATTCAGCAAACCTCACAGCCTCCCTAGCTACTAAAGTTCGACCAGCGGCAATTTTTGCTTCGCGACTTGATTGTTGGCTTTCTGAAGCCGCTGTCTGAACCAAGTTGAAGTTTTGTCCTTCAGTCTCCTTTGCTTTACCTTTATTTTTTTTTTACCTTTCCCTTGCACACGTATATCCTTACCTATTTCTGATGTACTTTCTAAAGAAGAAAATGTACAATTTATAGAACTCGTCGGAGTTTCAGCAGTTAAAGAATTTTCATGATCAAAAACTATGCCAGAAGAAGAAGAAGCTCCGCAATTTGTACTAGGTCTTGTTGTCTCGTTACTAGAACCAGAAGCAAAAGAATGCCTAAAATTAGGCGCATTTAAAATCGTTTGATTTTCAAAACTCGTACGCAAACTTTGTTGTTCAACATTTCGAGAAACAGCTCGCGCGTTAACAGACATCTGTTGTGTTACAGGTACAGTAACAATAGTTTGGGGTGAGTCTAGAAATCCTGTACGACTTGATGATGTCGAAAACTTAGTTTGTCGACGAGCACAGCAGGGACTCCATGGACAATAAGCATGTAGCCAAGAAGAACTAGAAGTTCTTTCTCGAGCCATTGCAGTTGCTTCAATTCCGAAACTACTTGCAGGTCTTTGGGGCGGAAATTGTGCTGAACCATTAAAAGGAGAGTTAATTAAACGCCTCTCACCAGGCTTTAACCTAGTCTTTGTATGGTGTTGCTGATTTGTACTACTAATAAAATTTTCGGGTTGATTTGTTATCGGGGATCCAACTAATGTTGAAATTTCAGGTTTAATCTCGTTTTTTGATTTTATCTCTAGAGTTGCATTTTTTTGGGTGTCTCAAATTGGTGTATTTTTTACTATAGATGCGCTTTGCTTTTCAAAAGTTGTTTTTGTTAACGAACTAGTCGGAGCAAATTTAGATTTTTTTTCAGAAATAGTTAAAGACTGTGAAATATTAGATTCTAATTCAAATGATGTTCCGCGTTCTTGGTTTAAAATTTCAGGAGTTGTTTTCTGAGCAAA